AACCCATTTTTGAGGAACTCGAAAACCAAATTGGAAAATTTGGTTTTCGAGTTTTAATAGTTTTCAAAAGAAAAACAAAATTACTTCGCAAAGTTTCAAAAGAAACAAAAAAATGGATTCTCAAAAGTGTTATTTTGATAAAAAAAAAAATAAAAGAACTCTCAAAAGTAAATCCAATTCTATTATTTCGATTAAGAGAAGTAGAAGTATATCAATCCAGTGAAATTAAAGAAGAAAAGGATTCCATAATCAACAATCAGATCATTCACGAATCATTTAGTCAAATTGCATCTCCGAGTTGGACAAATTCTTCATTGACAGAAAAGAAAATGAAAAATCTGACTGATCGAACAAGTACACTTCGAAATCAAATCGAAAGAATCACAAAAGAAAAAAAAAAAGTCACTTCAATAATGAATAATCTTAGTCCGGACAAAACAAGTTATAGTGCTAAAAAATTCAAAAAATGGCAAATATTCAAAAGAAGAAATGTTCGATTAATCTGGAAATTACCCCTTTTTTTAAACTTTTTCATTGAACGAATATACACAGATCTATTTTTATCTATCATTAATGTTTCCAGAATGAATACTGAATTTTTTCTTGAATCAACAAAAAAAATGATTGATAAATCCATTTACAATAATGACAGAAAACAAGGAGGAATTAATAAAACAAAGAAAAATCCAATTCTGTTTATTTCGACTATAAAAAAGTCACTTGATAATATTAGTAAACGAAATTCACATTTTTTTTATGACTTATCTTACGTGTCACAAGCATATGTATTGTACATATTTTCACAACTCCCAGTTAGTAACTCGTATAAATTAAGATCTGTTCTTCAATATCAAGGAGTCCCTTTTTTTCTTAAGCCTGAAATAAAGGATTCTTTTGAAACACAAGGAATGGTTCATTCGAAATTGGGGGATAAGAAACTTCCGAGTTATGAAAGAAATCAATGGAAAAACTGGTTAAGAGGACATTCCCAATACGATTTATCTCAGATCAGATGGTATAGATTAATACCAGAAAAATGGCGAAATGCAGTTCATCAGCGTCGTATAGCTAAAAAGGAAAATGTAAGCAAACGGTATTTATATGAAAAAAACCAATTAATTAATTCCAAAAAACAAAAAGAATTTGAAGTAGATTCATTATTTAATGAAAAAGATAATTTTCAAAAATACTATAGATATGATCTTTTATCACCTAAATTTCTTAATTATGAAAATAAAACGGAATGCTTTTGTTATGGATCTCCGTTTCAAGGAACTAAGAACCAAAAGATTTCTTATAATACACCTAAAGAAACCTTCTTTGAAATGCTGGGGAACATCCCTATTAATAATTTTCTAGGAAAGGTCAATATTCTATATATGGAAAAAACAGTTGACAGAAACTATTTTGATTGGAAAATTCTCAATTATTATCTTAGAAAAAAAGTCGATATTGAGGCCTGGATGGCAATCGATACAAATAGGAATCAAAATATGCAAATTCGTACTAATAATTCTCAAATAATTCATAAAAAAGATCTTTTTTATCTTATGATTTCAGAAATCAATTCACCAAACTCCCCGAAAGGATTTTTTGATTGGATGGGAATGAATGAAAAAATGCTAAAGTGTCCCATATCGAATCTGGAACTTTGGTTCTTCCCAGAATTTGTGTCACTTTATAATGCATATAAAAGGAAACCTTGGTTTATACCAAGCAAACTACTTCTAAATTTGAATAAAAATGAAAATAGTAGTGAAAATCAAAAAATCAACGAAAAGGGAAGTTTTTTAATAGCATCGAATAAAAAGCATCGAAATCAAGAAGAAAAAGAACCTACAAGCCGAGGAGATCTTGGATCCGTTCTCTCACAACAAAAAGATATTGACGAAACTGATGCAAGATCAGACATGAAAAAGGGAAAAAAGAAAAAACAATACAAAAGCAAGACGGAAGCAGAACTCGATTTATTCCTGAAACGCTATTTGCTTTTTCAATTGAGATGGGACGATACTTTGAATCAAAAAATGGTCATCAATAATATCAAGGTATATTCTCTCCTGCTTAGACTGATAGATCCGAGTAAAATTACTATATCCTTGATTCAAAAGAAAGAAATGAGTTTGGGTATAATGCTGATTCAGAAGAATTTAACTCTTAAAGAATTGATGAAAAAGGGAGTATTGATTATAGAACCCATTCGTGCGCCTGGAAAAAAAGATGGACAATTTATTATGTATCAAACCATAGGTATTTCGTTGATTCATAAGAATAAGCACCAAACTAATCAAAAATACCAAGAGCAAGGATATGTTTCTAAAGATAACTTTGATGAAACTATTTCACCACATCAAAGAATAATCGGAAATAGAGACAAAAATAATTTTTATTTGCTTGTTCCTGAAACTATTTTATCGTTTAGACGTCGTAGAAAATTGCGAATTCTAATTTATTTCATTTCAAAGACTAGGAATGATGTAGATATAAGTCCAGTATTTTGTAACGAAAAGAGCGTAAAAAACATCAGCCAAGTTTCACAAGATAATAACCATCTTGATAGAGAGAAAAATCAATTAATGAAATTTAAGCTCTTTCTTTGGCCTAATTATCGATTAGAAGATTTAGCTTGTATGAATCGTTATTGGATTGATACCAATAATGGCAGTCGTTTCAGTATGTTAAGGCTACAGATGTATCCATGATTGAAAATTCATGAATAATACACTTTTTCTAGATATCCTATACCCTATATTATATATAGGGTATATGAAAGCAAACAAATACACAGATCACCCGTCTCCCATTTTATCCTAGGATAAAATATGAAATGAATAATATCTCAATTAACTCTCAAAATGAATCAACAGAACCTTCTTCATTTTAGGTCTGAATTTTTCGATGTGAAAATGTATCAATTCTTTTCTATTCCTATATAAATCCAATTTGAAATTGGATTGATTGATTTAAATTCAGAAAATTAGGAGTTTATAAAGAAATTCGGATTAGATTATTGTATATACCACATTCAAATTAATGACATTATTATTACTGATCGGTAAAATCCATATCTGTAAAAAGGAAGGGGGGCATTTTTTTTTTATGATAAAAAATTCATTCATTTCGATTATTTCTCAAAAAGAAAACAAAGAAAACAGAGGGTCTGTTGAATTTCAAATATTCAGTTTCACCACTAAGATAAACAAACTCACTTCACATTTGGAATTGCACAAAAAAGACTCTTCATCTCAGAGAAGTTTGCGAAAAATTTTGGGAAAACGTCAACGACTGCTAGTCTATTTGTCAAAAAAAAATGGAGGACGCTATAAAGAATTAATTGATGAGTTGGATATTCGAGATAGAAAAACTCCTTAATCTAAAGCGTAATACCATTTGAGCTTAGTCGGTTAATTTTTGATGAACTTCTTTTTAATTTCAGCAATGCATGGAAGAATGACTCGGGAAAAACCTTATGATTGCACCAACTACAAGAAAGGACCTCATGATAGTCAATATGGGCCCTCACCACCCATCAATGCATGGTGTTCTTCGACTGATCGTTACTCTCGATGGTGAAGATGTTATTGACTGTGAACCAATATTGGGTTATTTACATAGAGGGATGGAGAAAATTGCAGAAAATCGAACAATTATACAATATTTGCCTTATGTAACACGTTGGGATTATTTAGCTACTATGTTCACAGAAGCAATAACCATAAATGGACCCGAACAGCTGGGCAACATTCAAGTACCCAAAAGGGCTAGCTATATCAGAGCTATTATGTTGGAGTTGAGTCGTATTGCTTCCCATTTGTTATGGCTTGGTCCTTTTATGGCAGATATTGGGGCACAGACCCCTTTCTTCTATATTTTTCGAGAACGAGAATTGATATATGATCTATTCGAAGCTGCTACCGGGATGCGCATGATGCATAATTATTTTCGTATCGGAGGAGTCGCTGCTGATCTACCTCATGGCTGGATAGATAAATGTTTGGATTTTTGCGATTATTTTTTAACCGTGGTTGCTGAATATCAAAAGCTTATTACACGGAATCCTATTTTTTTAGAACGAGTTGAAGGCATAGGCATTATTGGTGCAGAAGAAGCACTAAATTGGGGTTTATCGGGGCCGATGCTACGAGCTTCCGGAATACAATGGGATCTTCGTAAAGTTGATCGTTATGAATGTTACGACGAATTTGATTGGGAGATTCAATGGCAAAAAGAAGGGGATTCATTAGCTCGGTATTTAGTACGAGTCGGTGAAATGACAGAATCCATAAAAATTATCCAACAGGCTCTGGAAGGAATTCCAGGGGGACCGTATGAAAATTTAGAAATCCGACGCTTTGATAGACTAAAAGATCCTGAATGGAATGATTTTGAATATCGATTTATTAGTAAAAAACCTTCTCCAACTTTTGAATTGTCCAAACAAGAACTTTATGTAAGAGTCGAAGCACCAAAAGGAGAATTGGGAATTTTTCTGATAGGAGATCGGAGTGTTTTTCCTTGGAGATGGAAAATTCGACCACCGGGTTTTATCAACTTGCAAATTCTTCCTCAGTTAGTTCAAAGAATGAAATTGGCTGATATTATGACGATACTGGGTAGCATAGATATCATTATGGGAGAAGTTGATCGTTGAAATGATAATTGATACAACAGAAATACAAGCGATCCATCCTTTTTTCAGATTGGAATCCTTAAAAGAGGTCTATGGGATCATATGGATGCTTGTCCCTATTTTCACTCTTGTATTAGGAATCACACTAGGTGTACTAGTAATTGTTTGGTTAGAAAGAGAACTATCTGCAGGGATACAACAACGTATTGGACCCGAATACGCCGGACCTTTGGGAATTCTTCAAGCTCTAGCAGATGGTACAAAACTACTTTTCAAGGAGAATCTTCTTCCATCTAGAGGAGATACTCGTTTATTCAGTATTGGGCCAGCCATAGCAGTAATATCCATTTTATTAAGTTATTCAGTAATT